TTAATGGTCTATCTCAGTTTAGAAGATAAGACCAAAGATTTGTATTTGTTTATAAATTCTCCGGGCGGAGAGGTAATACCCGGAATGGCAATATTCGATATTATGCAAGCAGTAGAGTCAGAAGTACAGACAGTATGCGTAGGATTAGCCGCTTCAATGGGATCTCTTCTTTTAGTAGGCGGCGAAATTACCAAACGTCTAGCATTCCCTCACGCTAGGGTAATGATACATCAACCGGCGAGCTCGTTTTTTGAGGCACAAACAGGAGAATGTTGGCTGGAAGCGGATGAAATACTGGAAATATGGGACAGTATTGCAAGAATTTATGCGCGAAGAACAAGCCTACCGTTATCTCAGATATTCAAAGACATGGCAAGGGATAATTTTATGTCAGCAGAAGAAGCCCAAAGCTACGGAATTGTGGATATGGTAGCGGATTCATTTTAAATAAAAAAAAAGAAAGAGAAGAATTATTTAGATTCAATAGAATCTAAAGAATCTAAATAATTTGTAATTACGATTTTATTCTTAGAAAAAGACTTATTTGGTTTAGTTTAGTTTTAACGCTTTTAAAAATTAAATGGACAGGTTTTTTTATATGGAACCACTCGAATTCCGGCTCGAATTTGGACCCGTTTCAATTACAATAAGAATTGAAATTGACGAAGAGGTTGTTAGTTCAACGCTAGAACTAGCAGCATGGATACAAGACCGGATTCTAGCAATACTAATAATTGATTATAAGGCAATTATTGGATTGTTGGAATTTTTCGGTGTCATGGAACTAGCAGTTTGGATAAAAGATCTGGCTATAACAATACTAATAATTTATTATGAGGCAATTATTGGTTTGTTAGAAAGAGCCGAGGAACTATTATTCACAATAATATTAATAATTAATAATGAAACAACTATGTTCATTATAGAAATGGGAAAATGGTTAAAGCGCACTTTTTCAAGGATACAAAAAGAACTTAGAAAGAGGGGGCATATGCTCCTCCTAACTGTTCGTAGAAAGGAACTTGTGAAAGAACTTCCAAAAAAAGTTATGCTAACTTTAAAAGAAGTTATTTATAAGAAAGAGATTATCATTTTTATTCTGGTGCTAATGATACCTATCCCCACTATACCACAAATAAGACATTTTTTTCTAACAAGATTTCTGAGAATAGCTCTCGATTTTTATATGTTATATTTATACTTGACGATAAATTGGACGATAATGACATTAAGTCTGAAAGAGTTTATTAGAATCGCAATTATTTACGCAATAACGAACCATTCTGATCTTGTACTTTCGACTTTGACACTAATGGTAACTAGTTTCACTTGTAGACTAATTATTATCATGGTGAACCCAAGATATAAAAAATTTTATATTATATATCTTTATATATTGGCAAGCCTTTTTGCTATAAGAGAGGTTATTAGAAACACACTAAATATAAATAAAAAAATGGATATTGTATTTTTTATTTTGATGGTCGCTATACCAACTATAATAATATATAATATTTATTATAAAGACAAGAAATAAATGAATTATTTAGATTCTATTACTGGGTTAGGATTGATCTAAACCAGCTCATTATGTCTATGACTCACCATGCCAACTATAAAACAACTTATTAGAAACACAAGACAGCCAATCCGAAATGTAACAAAATCTCCCGCTCTTCGGGGATGCCCTCAGCGCCGAGGAACATGTACTAGGGTGTATGTGCGACTCGTTTAGATCATACACAATAGAATAATTTTTTTTTATTCCATTGTGTATAAAATTTATGGTTTCGATTGGTGCAAACCGAATCACCTTAATTTGTAATTTAAGATGAAAAAGACTTTCCCATTGGTAACAAAAAGTTATCCATTAAGCGGGAAAAATCCTATTTAAAATAAATAAAAATTATGCCCCAAATTTTGCAATAACGGACTAAGAGGGTCAACTACCCAGCTAATCTTCATACTTAAATACCGTTACTGTATAGCTAGATTTCGTTGTGAAAGACCTATTACTAGATATTTCATGGGTAGAGCCCATAAGTGTGAACTGTACAAGTTCACAATAACATTGATTGAATGAAGATTCAATGAAGGAAGGGGCTCCGGTGTATAGAGAGGACCTCACCGTTTAACAAGGAATCATAGAAACGATGGAACCCACCATTTCTTTGTCTATTTCTATTTAATTTACTATGTTTTGGGGAATACCCAGTATCAATCAATAGAATTTATTATTTAAAGGTTAAATACTTAGAAAAAATCGTGGTTGGGAAGGTTATAGTAGCAAAAGCCATTGGAATTTTTATTTTAAACATTGGAAGAATCCATTTTGTTATTTATACACTAGGAAGGATATAAAGAATAAAGAAATCAAATAGTTAGTCATCAAAGTCTCATTTATTCAATGAACAGAATTAAACGAGGATCTATCGCTCGAAAACGGAGGAAAAAAATTAGTTCATTTACATCAAGTTGTCGCGGAGCTCGTTCAAACCTTATTCGAACTAGTTCGCAACAGAAAATAAAAGCTTCGTTTTCGGCTCATCGGGATAGAGGTAGGAAAAAGAGGGATTTTCGCAGTTTGTGGATCAGTCGAATAAACGCAATAATTGACCAGAATAAACAAAAAATATACTATATTTACAGTAATCTAATATATAATCTGTACAAGAGTCGATTGCTTCTTAATCGTAAAATAGTTGCACAAATAGCTATATTAAAGGGGGATTGTCTTTTTATGATTGCCAACGGGATCATTTAAAAAATAAAAATTCCCCGGAGACTGAACTCCGGGAAGGTGGTAGAATAAAAGAGATTTGTATGATAAAATATAATTCATATGACAAAGTTATCAAAATAAATAATCAACCACGCTCAAAAAAAAAAATGATTCTTCTTCACCTATTATCTTTTTTCTTACAACGCAACAACCTCAATAGGATTGTCGTATTTTTTGAAAAAACTATCAATCCGCATAAAATTTGAGTTTAGATTCAAAATTGAATTTAATTGAAGAGTAGCGTAACTCTATTTTTTTTTTAGAACAGTAGTAGTTCTAGTGATCGAACCGTTTTTTTCATATTTTTTTTTTTTATTTAGAACAGTAGTAGTTCTAGTGATCGAACCGCTTTTTTCATATTTTTTTTTTTTATTATTAACAAAAGGTAACGAATTAACAAAGGGTAACAAAGATAAAATACGAGCTTGTTTTATAGCAATCGTAATCAATCGTTGTTGTTTTAAGGTCAATCTATTCACGCGTCTAGATTTTATTTTTCCTTGTTGACTAATAAATCGATAAAGTAAACTCATGTTTTTATAATCAATTCGATCCCCCGATTGGATCGGGGACAAACTCCTACGAAAAGATTTCTTTTTTTTAAGAAAGAGTCCCTTAGATTTATCCATGGTTTGTTTATTCCTACATCGAAAATCCCATTTCTTATAAAAAAAGGATTTGTTTTATTTATATTTTTTTTTTGTAATATATATATATTTGTTATATAAGGAAATATATGCTATATAATGGTATATGTATATAATTTCATTTCATGTTATAGAATAGAATGTTATATATATATATAATAATATAATAATATAGATATATCTTATTAATCTATAGAATTTATAGAATTTACCTCCTAAGGGTGACAAACAAGCAACCCATTTTCTCTATTTCTTTATCTCTGCGTGAATAATATGTTTGCGACAAAAGGGACAGAATTTTCTCAATTCCAATCGACTAGGCGTATTGTGTCGATTCTTTTGAGTAATATATCTAGAAATACCCCTTGATTCCTTATTAACACTCTTTTTATCACAACTGGTACATTCCAAAATAACAGTAATTCGGATATCTTTACCCTTGGCCATGAACCTCCTTTGGTTTTTTTTATTCACTTAACTCTTCGATTTTAGGATTCGAAGGGAAGAAGAAAAAGGAACGAAAAAAAGTATAAGTTGATAATTTAAAATCAAATTATGAAAGATTTTGTTCCAATTAATTTAATATAGTACTGTAATAATTCAGTAATACAATAATTTCGAAATATATTTCGAATCACAGTACAGTATTTCATTTTTCATTTTAATATCTTGTATGATATTCTTGCCCCTTCCATAGTATTACAATTCCATTTCTGGTCTCACTCTATTATTAATAGCAATGGAATTGAAGTATTAATTCAATTCCATTGAAACCTGGGAAAAATTCCGAATTTAACTGAGGCCAAATACACCTTTCGTAATTTCCTCCTTTTTTCGAACCTAGTCTAATCTAATTAGAAAAAAACGAATGAAGAGGGAATTAATCACAGCTATTTTAGGGGATCTCTAATCTTCGTCACCCCCCCTGTGCCAATAACTAGAATTAAAAAAAGGGGAATGTCAACGCATCCGGGAATAAACGATTGATTTCTATCAAGAGACCCGCTAGAGCCGCGAACCATAGAGTACTTGCCACTGGTGCCACAGAGAGATATGTTTTTAGATCTCGCATTTCAAATCCTCCTTCGTTTTTTTCTTGTAATTTGTAATACATACATAATAATATAATACAGAATTACATATTACATATAGTAATATGATCAAATGTTTTTTTTTAATAAAACCACTTGGATTTGTCGGGGGAAATCCGAATTCAAATTGAATTGTACAACGATTAATTAGATATTTTTTTTTTATAGAATATCTTATTTCTATATTATTTTATTTATTCAAATAATTATTAGATTATAATAATAACTATATTATTTGTTATTTTTTGAAATTTTGAATTATATTTTAAGAATATTTTAAATTTGAATTATTCTATTTTTCATATTCAAATTCTATTTTATATATATATTCTTTGGTCTTTATACTCTTTAATATTGTTATTATTTCGATATAATAAAAATATATTCTGTGTTTTAATTAATTAAATAGAATTATTCTATAAGAATATTGGATTCGATATCTTATTTATACCATATAAGTTTATACGATATAAGAAAGTA